ACGGATCGACCTAGCAATAATAGAATATATATTCTGTTTACTGAATCGCATAAAATTTTAGCCAACTCGATATATCTATTTCATACGTATGAACGGAGACGAGACGGAGGAATGAAGAGCATTTTCGACGCGAGTTCGAATTTGCGACAGGTACAAATATAAATAATTTGAGAAAATATTCCCGGAAAAAAAATTATGTCACTTACACATATGGAGTCTTGTATAGAATATCAAAATTGATCCAATTTCTACCTATTACTATGATATTATTATCCGATGGGATACCAAAAAAATAAATGGTTGAGATTCAACCTCCTCTCTATAAATGAGATCTATAAACGAGATAAAGACAGAATAATCAGAAGTAGTATAGAGTTTCCTTTTTTTTTACACACTAAATTTCATGTTCAAAAAAGAATTCGCGGATTCTTTTTGGTAGTGGGTGGAATTTATAGAATACGATTGAATTGCGTAATATAAATATACTAAGAATAGTATTGTATTTATTAAGTACATGCCGATACGGCTATCTATCCACATATCACACCTTTTCTTGTAATTTCATTTAGGGGGGGCAACATGGGTCACACTCCATCAAAATTCGTATTTTCTATTCAATATATTCAATGAAAAATTGAAACACGATGATTCTCTATAGGGATATGTACATTAAGAGAGAGGCCCGGCTCGGTATCCGGGTAACAATTTCTGTTCTGGGGTTTACATATACACATATATGTTGTTATAATTGATAATTGAAATTGAAAAGGATTGATTATTGAAAAAAATGTGATTAGTCATCAATCAATTTTATTTTCTTTTGCCATTCAAGGAAACAAAATTTCAGTGGAGATAAAAATTGAGGAACCGTTCACTAATTCAAAGTAAATTGTTAATGGTTCCAATTTGCCCTGAATTTTTCAGTCTGTCGTCGGAAATCCATTTTTTCTACTCTCAATAGAAAAGAGAAGGGAAATTTTTAAGTGATGTATATTTTGAGATACAATCAATCGAAGAGAATAATATAAACTAGATCCAATAAAAAATCAAAAATAGGAATAAAAAAAGGATAAGTACAACGGGATTCAAGATAAAAAAAAAAGCAAAAAAGGGTTAGTAATAGAATATGGATAATATTTTTAGCCATTTTGGATCCAATTTGGCGGCATGGCCAAGTGGTAAGGCGGGGGACTGCAAATCCTTTATCCCCAGTTCAAATCCGGGTGTCGCCTGATCAACAAAAGATTTTTTATTTCTTATCCTGCCGATCTAATTCGATGAATTCTTGCGGAGCAAGAAGCAGAGGCAAAGGACTAAGCGGGCGTGTCAATACTAAATTTTTATAACCCATAGCATAGGTTTTAGAAAAGACTGTCATTTTTTTCTCAAAATCTGGGTAATGAAACAACTCTCACTTATTAATTTAATGATTGGTTCGGGTCATTTATTTTATTTTTCAATTGAATCAAATAAATGGTGAGAGTCAATTCGGGAATTCAGAACTAAGGTCAGAAATCTCGGTATACAAAGGTTCCTAAGAGGCACTCCGTTTTTGCTACTAGAATTGAAGAAGAGATTATACGAAAGACTATCATATCAAAATCTCTTACTCTTAAACTACTACCCTTATTAAAGTAGTGTCTCGCGACTCTATCGGGTATTAAATTAGATCGGATACGATGATAGGAAATCAATTTAGGAGTTGTGGAAAGGCCCGAGGATATTTTGTATCCAGACTCACGAGAGGCTATGAGTGCTCAGACATGCAATCAGAATGGTTGGTCTACTCTTATAGAGTAAAGGTCAAAGTTGAAAAAAAAAAGAATCTATGTAGTAATAGTGGCGGTGGGTTTTCCCGATTCTTTCACAGAAAGAAAGACAGTAAGCTTAGATCAAATAGGAAATAGAGGTATCTGATAGATAGTTATCTATCTTGATGGTATATTTATTTTTATGTTTTTGCTTAGTAAAGAAAGGTATTAAAACAAACAAAACAATAGGTCTTACTATTCTTACATGCTCCATTAGAAGCATTCCTTTGATATTTCCAAAGAAAGGGCGGGTGTATCATCGTATTTGTACTTAATGCTTCCTGATTCTACCGGAAATCAAAAAATATTGAAACTTGTTACGAGTGTATTCATTGAATTGGTTTGGTTCATCAATAGTCTTAAGTCAAAATCCTATTTTGACTCTGTGCCATTGATTCCACTATGATTATTAATCAATAATAGAATAATTCCTTCATAGAAATAGGGGACATAATTCACATGGATATAGTAAGTCTTGCTTGGGCTGCTTTAATGGTAGTCTTTACATTTTCCCTTTCACTTGTAGTATGGGGAAGGAGTGGACTCTAGGGCTGGGGCACTACTAATACTAATTGAGTAATCGATTGAGCAATCGAACTGGATCAATTCTTTATTGATCGTTTTGCGAAGCCTTAAAAAAAAATGTCTTCAAAATTGTACTGGAATACAGTAATGAATGATTACCATAA